TAAAAATGAAAATATTGAATGAATAGATCGTAAATTCTGATATTTCGGTATTTCTTTTTTTTGTTTGAGCGAAGATATTAATCGCAGTGAAAAGGGAATTTCCACAACGATAGCAAAACCCTCTGATATCATTTGATAATAAAAATTCTTGTTGTGTCCGACAAATCTATTTTGCTTAGCATTATTAACAGAATGTATCAAACTTTTCTGTTGGTATAGTCTATTAATTAACCGTTTGACAAGTAATGAGCTATATTTTTTGTCATAACCTGCAATTTCTGCGGGTTCATTAAAAGTTGATGCATTTACATTTAAACCCTGATCATGAGCAAGTGCATAAATATACTCTTGAAACAGAAGTGGATATAGCAAGTGTTGTTTAAATCCACCTTTTTGTAAATATCCTTTGAATTCTTCCATGAAAAATTATACTTGAACAAGAGATAGGAAGCTTTTCTTGGGTAATCAAATGATACATAGTGCGATATGGTCAGAACTAGTATGTCTATAAAAAAAAATGGACTACAGTAAAGAAAAGTCACTCCCCAAAACCGAGAGTCCAATTCATAGATTTTTCTTCCTCTCTTTCGATCTAAAATGAATTTATGTTAGTTAACCTAACAAGAAAAAGGGGAAAAATCGTTTATTTTTGCAACCCAATCGCTCTTTTGATTTTGGAATTGATTTTAGTTATCAATATGCTCTTTCTTTTACACACTTATATCCACTCTACCCTATCTATACTGGAATGGAGAATAGTTAGGATTAAAAAAGTCATTAATGATTCACTACAGAATCCTGTCCCGTATCAGGCACTAATCTATTTTTAACGTATAATTAGATTAGATCGGGTAATCATTCAAATTAAGAACATAAGCTCGTCACTTTTTCTTTTCCTAGAATTCGAGCCATAAAACTCTATCCATTTATTCCTTTGACCAAAGAGTAAAATAACATGTGAACTCATTTTGTCCCTTTACTCAAGAAAAACTAGCGATGCAGTAAGGAGGACCCTTTAAAAGAGTTCTACATGAAAAATTTATAGTAATTAATGACTATTACGACATGCTATTTTTTCCATTCATTACCTTTCAGGATCAGTCGTGGTCTTATAGACTCTACCAATAGTCTGGACGAATTCGTTACTTCATCCAAATGTGTAAAAGATTATAGCCGCACTTAAAAGCCGAGTACTCTACCGTTGAGTTAGCAACCCTGTCTGTATAATATATGAATAGAATATGGTAAGTTAAGAATCGATACAATGGTAATCTAAATACAACCAACTAAACCAATATAACCAATATAAATATTAATGGAAATCGCTGCATTTATTTAGAATTACAATGGAATTATATTTGTTCAATACACCATTGTCAATATGAATGACATGAAAACAAATTCCAGTTTTCAAAAGAAAAAATACTTGTGTTGGATTGGCACAACATAAACTATATCAGAAATTTTTCGAAAAAGAAAAGGAACAAGTGAAGAATATTTCAAATGTCTTTAGGCACTAAAACGACAAAAGATTCACTGCTTTTACTTACAAAAAAAATAAACAGACAAATGTTTAGTAAAATACAAAGCTATATGATAGAAAGACTATTAGCCCTAGACATTATGTTGTCTATTTAAATTCCATAAATTCAAAGTTCTTATTTAAACAATTCTGCCTTCTTAAAAATATCGTGAACAGTTCTTGTGGGTTGAGCCCCTTTTTCAAGAAAATCTAGAATAACCGGAACATTTAAATAAGTTTGATTCTTTATCGGATCATAAAAACCCACTCTCCGAAGATCTCTTCCTTCTCTTCGGGATCGAACATCAATTGCGACGATTCGATAGATTGCTCATTGGGATAGATAAGCAAAGCCCCCCCCCACAGAAACGTATAAGAGGTTTTCTCCTCATACGGCTCAAGAAAGAATGATTCTAAAACTCAAAAAAAGTACCCTGGACATTTTTTTTGAGTTGAGTTTTCATATTTTGAAAAAGAAGTCATTTCATTTACATTTTTAAATATCAATAAAAATCACTAGTCATAAATAATATCGCCCTCTAATGATACAATATCAAAGCAAACACATCCATCTATATAAAAAGAATGTGCACTTAATTAGACTATGATTTCAATTGTTTTATTTGCCCATAAAAGACAAAAAACTTCATTCATTTTTCCTCATAACTCAAGTTGGGTAGCTTTAGAAAAATTCCAATAGAAATCCTTCGAATTTATTGAGTTGTCTCCAACACCTTTTTTGTCTGTCTCATCTCAAATCTGTTTGCTTAGTATGCTTTATTCCTATGCCGAAATAGGAGATTATTGAATCGTAAAGACACTTGAAAATAGTGTTTTCTTGTTCCGCAATCCTTAATCTTTAGTTTATCAAATCCTTGGGTTTAGACATTACTTCGGTGATCTTACTTCTTTGAAAATGGCAGCAACATACCCTTTCTAGGAAAAAATGATACGAAAAAATCATTCCCCTGTAATACACTTTTGATCGAAAAAGTTTTACCGTACCAATTCGAACAAGTTTGACTTTTTAAGTTTCAAGTGAAATTGTTAGAATTTTATTTTTTTTTTTCGATTATATATAGAGAGAAATATATTTTACAAAGTAGTCCAGCTTGTTAATTTGCATTAACCCTAGATTTGTCCCCCCGATATGATAAATCAATCATTATTTTATACTCGAGCTTCATCGTGTACTATTTACTTATAACCCGGGAAAATTGGGTCCCTAGTAAAGCAGAACAAACCATGTCGAGATAAGAGCATCCTCATTGAGATAGAAAATGGCGGATATAAGAATCCACAGAAAGGATCACGTCTTTCAAGTCGCACGTTGCTTTCTACCACATCGTTTCAAACGAAGTTTTACCATAACATTCCTCTAATTTCGAACCGGGATGGAATTGATTCAATATGGAATCATGAATAGTCATTGACTCAGTTTAGTCCAGACTTTTTTTTATCTTCTCTATTTACTTGACTTTTTAGTGAGTTTAGTTAGGAATAAAAAAAGTCTTTATCCTACGAAGGTTCGGCAAGAAAACAAATAAATCCAAAGATGAAACTTAAAGATTTTTTTAGATGTATGTCAATTTCAAGTAAAGGTCTTTTTTTTCGTTTTTTATTACATAAAATGAAAGTTTCATTTAAATCAGGGAACTAAATCATTTATTTTATATTAAATTAGGAAAGAAAAATAAAATGATTAATTCACATTTTTTAAAAAAAGGAAAAACCCCTATTTCTTACACTCACTTAAATTGGAATTAATCGGACGAATAAAATCGGACGTGTATTTTTTCAAGAAAATTTATTTTTCTCAGACTGTCATTTAGGCTAGGCCAAATTTTCATAAAAATTGATAAAAATGGTTTAGTTTAATTAAAGGATTTTATCCTGTCCTTTACTTCAAAGGATAACTCTACTAAATATATTAATTATGTTTTCCAAAAAGGCCTTAATTTATTCTTCGCTAAAGCCGTGTTTGGTAGCATAAACAACTACCTAAGAATCTTTTTTCTTGTATATGATTCCGTTCCCATTCATTAAAATAAAAAAAAAAACCTCGAGATATTAATTTGGATATGTCGCATTGAATGAGACATTTTTAATTGAAACAAGATAAGATAGATAGGGAAATTGACACAGAAAGCTAAACCAACGTGGTTTATTGATGGGGATATAATATAAAATGTCTTATATAAGCTAATATATATATATAAGATTAAGGTCATTATTTTAGTGTTATTTTTTTTTCATAAAGAAATGAGAAACTAAATGGAGGAATATGCTATTTCCATAGCCATTACATACAAGCAGCATTTGTTAACAATGCCACTTGGTAATTAGGTGGATTTAATTTTGGCAATTATCTCATTTAATACTGATATTTTGGGGGTGAACCAAAAGAAAAAAGGACCTTATTAACTACGTAAATCGACCACAAAAATACATAATATAATATATATAGGGTAGCGGCATAAAACTCGGGCATTTTAAGTTTTCATTAAAGGTTTGCTTTAAATTTTTGATGAATTCAAAAAAGTCAGTCAAATTAATGGACTATATCTAACTGCTCTGCCGAGTTGCTACATTAACTTAGATTTTTTATGTATTTGAACAGAATAGAAAAGACTAAATGGGTGTAACTATGTTTGATATTCCTACTGAATTTGAAATTCAGTACATTCTAGTTTATGGTATTTCACTGAAAAAAGGACTCAAGTAAGGGACTAAAATGAGGTATAAAAACCTCTATTCTTTGATTTAGTCTTTCAATACATAGCCTGTAGAGTACCCTATTCACTTATCTTAGGCTGTTATTAAACGGAATCAATAGACTTTTTTTCATTTGATTTTGATTGAGGCGAATGGATCTGGGACGGAAGGATTCGAACCTCCGAATAGCGGGACCAAAACCCGTTGCCTTACCGCTTGGCGACGCCCCATTTAGATTTATATTTTTGACTAATAAAAATTATTATTCTATTGTGGGACATTCGTCAATTCCCTATTTCATTGCGGAGAATATAAGAATAAAAAAAAATCACTCTATAGAATATATAGGCAAATCTTAGAATTTCTTCGGCTATTCTAATAGGTAAGTGTGACTATAGAATAAAATGGAAATTCATTGATCATTACATATAATTCAATTAAGATATTGTATGAAAGTATAATTCCTTGTATTCTCTTTTGAAAATGTAAGGATTTTTGATTTGGATTTTTTTGGGGGGGGGAGTTCAAATCAAAGAAAAAGAAGGCTTTTTTAGTTATTACTTACCTTCCTTAGTCAAATTCCCTTATATCCATTAGTCAATAAAAATTTAATTATCTCTAAAAACAAATCTTTGTTATGCTTAATATATTTTTGAATTTAACCTTTATCTGTCTTAATTCTGCTGTTTCGTCAAGTAGTGTTTTCTTGGGAAAATTGCCTGAGGCTTATGCTATTTTTAATCCAATCATAGACTTTATGCCTGTTATACCTCTATTTTTCTTTCTCTTAGCATTTGTTTGGCAAGCTGCTGTAAGTTTTCGATGAAATTTAATTTTGAAATTTAAAGTCTACTCAAAAAATGAAATTCATCAGTTATTTGATAAAAAAATAGTCTAATACTAAGTCATAATATCAATCTTACGTTTGTTATACATCCTCATTAAATTCAAAAAAAAAATGTGAATTCTTGTCTAGTAGATAAAACGAGGGATAAGTTTGTATCAGTGGATTTCGAAATTATCGCCGCTTTTTCACATGAGCAAGTACTTGACTTATTAGCTTCTTCTGTTTTACAGAAAACTTGATATTTGTAAAGTTAATATGATATTAGGATAAGCTTTTCAGTAACGAAGAAATGATAATCTTGAGAAAAAATACATGAATTTGAAATTTAAGTTTTTTTTATAAAAAAAAAACGTAATAAAAAAAAAACCGATTCTTTTTTTATGTTTTTTCATCTTTTTTTTCGTGACTGACATGTCAAAAGACTGCATGTGTTACATAACTCAAATGGATAATCTATTCCCTTTTACCCCAAAAATGATCCTATTTTGGAGATTGTGTAATGCTTACTCTCAAACTTTTCGTTTACACAGTAGTGATATTCTTTGTTTCTCTCTTCATCTTCGGATTTTTATCTAACGATCCAGGACGTAATCCTGGGCGAGAGGAATAAAAAAATCAGATATTTTGATTTGAGAATTTGTTCTTGCTTTTTCTAAATATTTTTGAAAAATGCCATAATTTGCCTATGATAAAACATCATAAAGAAAAAAAATGATGGATTTTTTAGTGAAGGTTGTCAAGTGATCAGAAAAAACGGAGAGAGAGGGATTCGAACCCTCGGTACGAAAAACTCGTACAACGGATTAGCAATCCGCCGCTTTAGTCCACTCAGCCATCTCTCCTAATTGGGAATTAGGCTTTTTTTTTTTTATGTAATACTTAAAATACTAGACTAATTGATTGATAAAAATCTTATTTATTTGACAATTCAAATAGGCATTAATTTATCTTTCTTTTATGCCAAATCTCTATTTATTATAATTTAAAATTATCTATTTGTATATAAATTATCTATTTGTATATAATATAATAGCAATTTTGTCTATAAAAGTGTCTAAACTCTATAGATTTAATTAGTTTATTTATATAGTTTATATAATAGTATAACTATAGATCATAACTATAGAATTGAATTACATATTCACATTATATATTTTGATATAATACTAAATTAGAATCTAAATAATCTAAAAAACATTTAATAAATTAGTCAAATATCACGAAAGACATATAAAAAAACGGAATATTAACTTTGACTAAGGATATTAAGTAAAGTCCATAGTTATACTATATAAATAAATATAGAATAAATAAAGTAATCAAAAAGTGAAATATAGAAATATACGATACACATAAAAAAGATACCTATCAATCGGCTTTGACTTGAAGCCCAAACAGCTATCGCCACTAGAAAACTCCTTTTTTCCGAATTTTTATTTGAGTTACCCGGACCCGGCCTGGCTAGTCCCTAGCTGGGCCATTACTTTTTTTACCATGAATTAGTCCATTTTTTTTATTGGTATTTGAAATTGACTTATTTTTTAAGCAACAAAAACACCACTAAAAAAAAATAAGGGCAATTTTCATTTCTATGACTTCTAGTTGTTGAGGGTTTTCTAGTTAAATATATAGGCCCATTTAATTAAAAATGATTTCTAATATTAGAATATTAGATGTATGTAGTATATGACTCTCTCAATAATGAATTGCATGTTCTGTGATGTAATAAATATAGAAATCGAACTCAACTTCTAATTATAAACTTATTATAACTCATTTTAGAGTAGTTATATATAATATAACTCAGCCCCTTCATTTCTTCAAGTAAGAAAACGGGTTAAAGTTGAAAACTTCAGCTCCATCTAATTCTAATTGACACAAAATAAATCAAATCGGAGAATCCCTAAGGCTAAAGCGAATGGAGACCTTAAAATAAAAACCAAATAGAGTTCGAAGTATTGTCGACTGTTTGTTTTTATGTCCAACTTAACTAGCTCCACTTGAAGTCTGATTTCATTAAAAACTTACCCTAAAATGAAAGAAAAGTAGAGACTGTTTTTTTTCTAGTGAAAGAATAGTTACTTTACTATAGTATATATTCGCCTATATTTTATTTTGACGTGATGTTTAATCAAGTTGATGGAAAAAAGGCAGTATGAAGATAGCATTTTGGATCAGAATGAGCCAACAAGATTCTATTTCAAGCGTTTAGTCGACAAATAAGTAATTCATAGACAATAATTAAATTGTAGCGGGTATAGTTTAGTGGTAAAAGTGTGATTCGTCCTATTAACAACTTAAATAGTTAAAGGGTCTTTTGGTTAATATGCCAATAGAAAACTTTATTTCTTAAAAAAGGTTAATCCCTTATTTCTTAATGCTATATTTGAGAAAAAATCTAAATTATCGTGATTTG